TTTGAAATATCATGAACAGTTCCTGTAGGTTGAGCGCCTTTTTCAAGGAAATATAGAATAGCGGGAACATTTAAATAAGTTTGATTCTTTATCGGATCATAAAAACCAACTTTCCGAAGATCTCTTCCTTCTCTTCGGGATCGAACATCAATTGCAACGATTCGATAGACGGCTCATTGGGATAGATGTAGACGAACAATACCCCCCCTAGAAACGTATAAGAAGTTTTCTCCTCGTACGGCTCAAGAAAAAATGATTCGAAGTTATGTCTATGTATAGAATTATCGTGGCAAATAGATCCATAAAATCATCAAATCAATTAGACTATGATTTAAGTCCTTTTTCTTTCCTAAAAAAAATTGTACTCATAACTCAAGTTGGATAACTCTCAAATAGCTCAAAGAAAACCCTTAAGCATTTCATTTATTGAGTGGTCTCTAACCCCCTTCTTGTCTCGTTTAGAATCTGTTTTTATTCTTCATTATGATTTAGTTGTTGAGACAATTGAAAATGGTGTTTCCTTGTTCCAGGATCCTTTATCTTTTCTTTGAATCATTGGGTTTAGACATTACTTCGGTGATCCTTAATCCTTTCAAAATGGCAGCAACATACCTTTTTTTGTGATTTCTTTCTATCAAAGAATCATAAGAACGGTTGATTCCCGCGTGTTACACTTTTGATCGAAACAGTTTTACCAAGTCCAACAAATTTTCTTTTTGGATTTGAAACTTTCTCGAATTGAACCCTTTCGATTTCTATATCGAAGATATACTTACGAAGTTGTTCCAACTTATTCATTGGCACTAACCCTAGACCCTTGCCCTTGAGAAATGAATCAATACTTTCTACTTGAGCTCCATCATGTACTATTTACATTACAACCCAACAAAAAACTGGGGGTTCTAGTCGAACAGAACAAAGGATGTCGAGCCAAGAGCACTTTCATTCCTAATAAAATGGTGGATTCTTACATCCACAGCTGATCATGTCCTTCAAGTCGCACGTTGCTTTCTACCACATCGTTTCAAACGAAGTTTTACCATAACATTCCTCTAGTTTGGAACCAGTATGTAATTGATTCAATTATGGAATCATGAATAGTCATTGGGTCTGTCGGTAAATAGTAATCTATACTTTTTTCCTTCTATATGGTTACGAATGGGTAGATATTTTCTGAAAAAGTCTCAGCAATAATTAATTAATCCCCATATTTATAAATGCAACATTTTTTTTAATCATCATAAGAAAGATCAATCCATTCAAATTGAACCACCAATGATTTAAAACAGATAGATAGATTGAAAAAGAAATCCAATTTATTTCTTTTTTTATGGAATGGATAAAGTGGATAAAAAAGATTGATATATAAGAGAACTTTATTCTTTCATCTGATTGCTAACATACAAATCCAAAGAATAGAGGATCCCATATTTATCAGATCAGATAAACTGAACAATTGTCACTGGAAGTAATTAAATTATGGATATTTTCTAATTTTATAATTTAATATTTTTAAAATTTAAGGGATCACAAATCTTTTTCACAAAAATAGAAACACCGTTGTTACTGAAATAGAACGATAACAATACATACATAGTATTTGACTTGAGGTTCAGTAAATTTTCTGTAACCTTTCCATAAAAAAATGAAATAGAATGTATGAATGACCCCCCGCCTCAAATGTTACAGCGATTTGCAACTATTTTCATAAGAGCCAAAGAAAAAATGCCTAAAAATGAGGTTCAAAGAAAATAGATCTGTTACATATGTAATTTACTCGATCGTTTGTTAATGAGATTCATACAGATACAGATATTAAAATGGATACCTTTCGTTGCTGATTAAGTTCTATCCACCCCCCCCAATTCTATGGGGATGATCAATCATAAATAAAAAAGGATCCTCTTTGACGGGATGCTAGAGGAGATAATATAGGTACAAAGCCAAACAAAATAGGTCCAGATTAAGTTGTTGTTCCTATTTTTTATTTTACCCCAACACACCCGGTGGCTTAATCCCGTTGATTGAATTCAATTAGTACCAAGAACCCCCTCTTGTTTAGAATTCAAAAATCGACAGAGAATTAATAATTTGACTACCTCATTTAAGTTTAAGGGAGAGGGAATAATAGATAGGGAATATAGGGGCTTTTCCTTCATATTTCAGCATCATTGAAAATTCAAATAGATATGGCACTTCCGTTTTTTCTAAGTAATTAACTTCAATATGTATATCAGAGGGATGGGGCATACAATGAAAGACCGTCCTACTTTTTTTATTCAAACTATTGTGATCTATATTCCCATCTAATCTGGATCACAAATAGATTAAGTTACATCTACGTATCATTCGAACGTAATTCAGTTTGTGAAAAAAAAATATGATTCAGAGAAGAATCAGTAAAAATTAGAAAAAAGAATCACATTCTATCCAATATTACACTCTTAAATAGAGTGTTGTTCAAAAAAGCAATCTTTTTTCTGATATAATGGGTGCTCTGGGACGGAAGGATTCGAACCTCCGAATAGCGGGACCAAAACCCGTTGCCTTACCACTTGGCCACGCCCCATTTAGATTTCTATTCTGCACTAATAAACACTAATATTAGTATTGGTTGTTCGTCAATTCCAGTGCAAATAAATATCTATGGAATATATTGTTGATAGGATTTTGCCACGTGTAGATATAGAATTAACCTGGAATTGATTGATCATTACATATAATTTAATTAAGATATAAGATATTGTATAAAAGTATGATTTCTTCTATTCTCTTTTGAGAATTGAAGGATTTTTGATTGGGTGAGTGAGTTCAAAGGATTTTTTGGTCTACTTTACTTTCTTCATTATTTTTTGCCTTATATCAATAACTCAATCAAAATGCAATTATCTCCAAGAAAAAAATCTTTGTTATGCTTAATATTTTTAGTTTGATTGGTATCTGTCTTAATTCTGCCCTTTATTCGAGTAGTTTTTTCTTTGCCAAATTACCCGAGGCCTACGCTTTTTTAAATCCAATTGTAGATTTTATGCCAGTCATACCTTTGCTGTTTTTTCTCTTAGCCTTTGTTTGGCAAGCTGCTGTAAGTTTTCGATGAGATTTTGAATACTGTCCTAGAAAAATTCATGATTTATTCAAGAAAAAAATTCTAACAATTGATAAGATAAGTCTTACAGTATGAACCTTCGATTCAAACATTGAATTTCTTGGATATCCGCGAGAAATCTGGATCACCCCATTTCCTCATTCTGACCTTTTTTCTTTTCTCGTGAAAGACCCTGTTAGGTTACCCCACAATTAGATATTGTGGGTATTAAAGAAAATTTTGGTAATGAAAAACTCTTTCTAAAAAGCACTTAATTTCTTGGTGTCAAAATAGGATATGTGGTATAAAAAGGGAGAATCTATTCTCTTATTTTCCCCAAAAATGATCTTGGAGATTGTGTAATGCTTACTCTCAAACTCTTCGTTTACACAGTAGTGATATTCTTTGTTTCTCTCTTTATCTTCGGATTCCTATCTAATGATCCAGGACGTAATCCTGGACGTGAAGAATAAAACTAGGATAAAATAAGACTTTTCCTTGCGTGATTTTTTCATTTTCGTAGGATTTTCTCGATTCCATACCTTTAATTTGAAAAAAGAAAAAAGGTTCAATCAATTCGAAAGATAAATAAAATATCAAGTGATCAACGGAAACGGAAAGAGAGGGATTCGAACCCTCGGTACGAATAACTCGTACAACGGATTAGCAATCCGACGCTTTAGTCCACTCAGCCATCTCTCCCAATTGAAAAAGGATAATTACTATGTTACATTACACATAAAGTAATGATTGAAAAAATATCTTCTCTCCTTATTCTTTATTCTAATTATATAGATATATATAACTTTTATCAGCAATTCCAACTCTAAAGTACGGGCTCGAAAGCGATATTTCCGATATCAAAATAAAGAATACCTCGTTGATTTCGTCCGAAAGGTCTTTTTTTTATTGCCACGGCCTGGCCGGGTCAGTACCTAGCCGGGCCTTTTTTTGTTCCAATGAATCATAGATAAAATGTTTTAGCTGAATTGAAAACATAATGCTTGGTATTGAAGCAACAACAATCAGAAGAAGGATTATTTTCATTCCTATGATATAGAATCAAAGTGTCATTTCTTATTATTTCTTAGTATTCTTTCTTTTCTTCCTTTTTTATTTACTGTACTAGAATAAAAAAAAAAGAAAATAATAAGATTAAAACTCTCCCTCTCTTTTGAGAAAATATTTTCTTTACTTGAACGAATGGGAAAGTTGAAAAAAAAAATCGAATTATGGATTCTTGCACAACGCATTTTGATGTTATGACTTAAGTGGTTTTGTTGAGCCGTATCTGTCAAAACTCCTCCAGCAAAAGAAACGCTTGTTATTTAAACGAGCACCCTTTTCTTAATCTGATTAAGTCCCCCAACAAAACACGTCAACACTCAAATTTTCATGATTCTTGTCTGATCCGGTATTGAGTACGTCTGATTCGACAAAAGATCCATTTATATACAATAATTGTATTGTAGCGGGTATAGTTTAGTGGTAAAAGTGTGATTCGTTCTATTAATCCCTTTAATAGTTAAGGGGTCCTTCGGTTTTCTTCATATTCCGATGAAAAACTTTATTTCTTAAAAGGATTTAATTCTTTACCTCTCAATGACAGATTCGAGGAAGAATATACATTCTCGTGCTTTTTATCCAAGGGTCAATTAGAAATTGAAAAATTGGATTATGAAATTACGAAACATAATTTTTTTTTTTGAATTGGATCAATACTTCCAATTGAATGAGTAAAAGGATCTATGGATGAAGAAAGTTTTTTTTTTCTAATCGTAACTAAATCTTCAATTTTTTTATTTGTATAGGGGAGATTGAAGCAAAATAGCTATTAAACGATGACTTTGGTTTACTAGAGACATCAATATATTGTTTTAGCTCGGTGGAAAGAAAATTCTTTTTCTCAGGATTC